ATGCATTTCAGTTGAAAGACCCGAAGTGGCAAAGCCTTGGGTAAAAATAGCGCTTGGCGCGGTTATTGCGCTTAAATAATTTTTATGGTTCCCTATTTTAGGAACCATATGAATAATGGAGAAACTCCATGAAAGGAACATTAATGATTCATATAAATCACTTAACGGGAAATGTCTCGAATAAATCCAACGAGTAACTAATAATCCCGTTATACAGAAAAAAGTGGCTATCATGCCTTTTTCTGACGGATCACATAGTCCTACGATTTCATGGACTAATAAAGTCACCAAATAAATCGTAATGACAATTGAAATAATCGAAAAAGAGATGTGAGTGAATATATGTTCTAAAGTCGCAAATATCATAAAAAAAAATCATTAAAAAAAAGAGGGGTCCCTCAATTACGGAATGTAAATTCCGAATTAAATTCATTATAGGATCTAATGTGTCCTTTTTAGAGGATGCCGCCACTCGGACTCGAACCGAGATGCTCTAGCACTGCTTCCTAAGAGCAGCGTGTCTACCGATTTCACCATGGCGGCTTGATCGAAATAATAATAGCCCATATGACGTTCAATCGTCGAGATTGAAAGATTCAATGCAATATATTTTAGGAAACGTTAGAATCGATGAATAAAGACTCGTTCAAATGAATATTTGAACTTCAATAATCCCCCGGTATGGTGTCATTTTTAACAACAGGCTTTCACGTAGTATAAGTTCTTCTGGAACAGTTGGAACTAGATGGTTATGTCCTCAGTTGAGGTCTAGAACTAAGAATTGTCCCTTTTTTTATATCATTTTTTGATGATTCATTCCTCATTTATCTGATTTCCTGGATCGGAAATGAAAAAAGATTCATTTTTCACTGAACAAAAGAAAATAAATAGGATTTTTTATGTATCACAATTGGATAACTACATCCAAGGGATTTCTATAAATATTTAGATAGTTTGGTATCAAAACTGTATTAATGGTTGGGATCCTCATTGTATACATAATTCGTGTGAGGATTTACCGAACCAATTAGGTATTGAGCTGCACATAAAACAAAAGAGTTTCAATCTCTATTGGAATTCTACGCTATGTACTTTACTTATAAATAAAGTATATTCTATATAAAATAGATTGATCGATCCTACGGTACAAACATAGGATCTATTTTGGATTAAGGAAGATTGACTTAATTCTTCGTACATAAATATCGACCTAAAGGGGATCCGGGGAGTTTTTATTGATTGGGTCGAAACAAGAAGGAATCTATGTAGTGATTCGGAGAGTTACAAAGCAAAGTCTTAAAATATATATTTCAATCAATTAGTTTCAAGGATCCATTCATTTTTACTACTGTCGTTCATACTTGTTTCAGATCTTCCAAAAATCTTAATGATATATAACTATTGGAGATACATAATCGAATAAACTTCTTCCTAAAAAAAATCTTTTTTTTTGGGGGGGGGGAATAACAACCCCCATCTCGCGAATTATCAAAATCTACTATAATGAAAAGTGAAACCTTGTATTTTGTGTTTAACTATTTCTTTTTTGTTGTTTGAAAAACAACAACAAAAAAGAAATAGTATCGTTCTTAGAACCCAATAGACAGAATAATTCTTATTCTACATACCACAACAGCCGGTTCAGTTCTATCTCATATAGATGAGTTCAAAACATTAGTTAATGTGAATTATTCATCTTATAAATCATCCAATTCATCGAGTCATGTCGATTCAGATTATTCCAAGGCTTTATTACTTGTTTGTCGCACAAAAAAACTTTTTGAATGCCCGGTAGAAATAGATTTAGCTAAAGATAAAGCTTTTACCGCCGCCCAATATCCCTTTTTCTTCCAAATATTTCTACGAATACGCTTTTTTGAGATAGAAGTACGTTTCTTTGGAACCGCCATTTTAAAATAAAGAAGTTACTTTTATAGTTGGATGTGAAAGACATGTATTGTTCAAAATGGATCGTTCTTGCTATTCATTATCTATATTTATTCCATAGCGGATACTTCCTTCATAACATACAAAAATATAGATACGTGCGCATCACATAGAGTACACTAGGGATAAAAAAAGAAATAGAAAAAAGAAAAACGATGTGATTTTCAAAGGAATTTTTTTTTGTTCCACATCTCTATTACATACAATGCCCGAAGAAAGAAGAATTCGTACTAATTTGTACCTTCATATCTTCATTCCGATCTATGTCTATGAGGTCCGCTACCATAGAAATCGAACCGGTTGTTGTTGATAAGAATCAAAAAGGGTTCCAATTCATATCTCAATCTCAGTCTATTTATATCTCGTCGTCTTACATTAAATAAATCGAAAAGCTTAAGAATCCTTACCTAATTTAAGAAAATAATAATGTAAAATTTTTCTATTAATTGATCAAGCTGAGTACTCATAATTTAAATGAAAATGAGATTGGTAGTTAATATGTTAAACGATACATTACTTGATAAAGGTAATTTTAGTAATCTCTTATTTCAGTTCTATGCGAAGTGACGAGTATCATAATATTTCCTATAAACATAAGTTTGTTTTATTGGAATAGAAGCCAATCAATCAGTTCTACAATGAATTAATTAATGACTCCGAATAAACTAACTAAAATAACTAGTATTTTATTGGGTCGAGTTATTGGCGGATTCTATGATCCATATCCCAATAGAGTACTTTTACTTTTTTTGGTGTCATTCCTTTTCCTTACTATTTACTATATGGATATCAATCGCCGTAATAGTGGAATGATTGAAAATCTCATATTCTTTCTTTATCTTAATAAATATCTTAGTTAATAACTAAATGGTCAGTTTTAACCAGTGACTTGGTCATTTGAACAATTGTAACTTCTTGATTTAAATTTCTTTTTATTCAATACGATATTTGGGAAAGAATCGTAATAATTAAGAATTCAAAATCCTATTTGAGTTCTTTTCTATCTTGATTTTTATTTATTTATTTGACTTCCGAAAGAGAGAAGAGCTGGTGAATCGGAAACAATTAATAAGAATCAAAAACGTTTTATTTTCTTATGGAACATACATATCAATATGCATGGATCATACCTTTCGTTCCACTTCCAGTTACTATGTCAATAGGATGGGGACTTCTGCTTGTTCCGACTGCAACAAAAAATCTTCGTCGTATGTGGGCTTTTCCTAGTGTTTCATTGCTAAGTATAGTTATGGTTTTTTCGGCCGATCTGTCTATTCAGCAAATCAATGGCAGTTCTATCTATCAATTTCTATGTTCTTGGACCATCAATAATGATTTTTCTTTCGAGTTCGGCCACTTGATCGACCCACTTACTTCTATTATGTCAATACTAATCACTACTGTTGGAATCATGGTTCTTATTTATAGTGACAATTATATGTCTCATGATCAAGGATATTTGAGATTTTTTGCTTATATGAGTTTTTCCAATACTTCTATGTTGGGATTAGTTACTAGTTCCAATTTGATACAAATTCATATTTTTTGGGAACTGGTGGGAATGTGTTCGTATCTATTAATAGGTTTTTGGTTCACACGACCAATTGCAGCCAATGCTTGTCAAAAAGCGTTTGTAACTAATCGTGTAGGGGATTTTGGTTTATTATTAGGAATCTTAGGTTTCTATTGGATAACAGGTAGTTTGGAATTTCGGGATTTGTTCGAAATCTTCAATAACTTGATCCATAATAATGGGGTCAATTCTTTATTTGCTACTCTGTGTGCCTCCCTATTATTCCTTGGTGCAGTTGCTAAATCCGCACAATTTCCCCTTCATGTATGGTTACCTGATGCCATGGAGGGGCCCACTCCTATTTCGGCTCTTATACATGCTGCTACTATGGTAGCAGCGGGAATTTTTCTTGTCGCTCGGCTTCTTCCCCTTTTCACAGTCATACCTTACATAATGAATCTCATTTCTTTGCTAGGTATAATAACGGTACTATTAGGAGCTACTTTAGCTCTTGCTCAAAAAGACATTAAGAGAAGTTTAGCCTATTCTACAATGTCTCAATTGGGTTATATTATGTTAGCTCCAGGGATAGGTTCTTATCGAGCTGCTTTATTCCATTTAATCACTCATGCCTATTCGAAAGCATTATTGTTTTTAGGATCCGGATCGATTATTCATTCAATGGAACCCATTGTTGGATATTCTCCAGATAAAAGTCAGAACATGGTTCTTATGGGTGGTTTAACCAAATATGTGCCAATTACAAAAACTACTTTTTTATTAGGTACACTTTCTCTTTGTGGTATTCCACCTCTTGCTTGTTTTTGGTCCAAAGATGAAATTCTTAATGATAGTTGGTTGTATTCACCGATTTTCGCGATAATAGCCTGTTCCACAGCAGGATTAACTGCATTTTATATGTTTCGGATGTATTTACTTACTTTTGAGGGGCATTTACACGTTCGGTTTCAAAATTACAGTGGCACTAAAAATAGCTCGTTCTCTTCAATATCTATATGGGGAAAAGAAGGACCGAAACCAGTTAACAAAAATGTACTTTTCTCAGTAATGAATAATAATAAAAAGGTTTCCCTTTTTTCGAAGAAGATATATCAAATTGATGGGAATATACGAAATCTGATGCGATCCTTTAGTACTCATTTTGACAATAAAGACACTTCCATGTATCCCTGTGAATCGGACAATACTATGCTATTTCCTCTACTTGTATTGGTCCTATTTACTTTGTTTGTTGGGTCCATAGGAATTCCTTTCGATCAAGTAGGAATGGATTTGGATATATTATCGAAATGGTTAACCCCATCCATAAACCTTTTACATCAAAATTCGAACTATTCCGTGGATTGGTATGAATTTGTGACAAATGCAATTTATTCAGTCAGTATAGCCTATTTCGGAATATTCATAGCGTCTCTTTTATATGGGTCTGTTTATTCATCTTTTCAGAATTTAGAATTAATTAATTCATTTGTTAAAATAGGTCCTAAGAGACTTTTCTTGGACCGAATAATAAATGTAA